GGAGGAAGCTGTGACACGTTCACTAAAAAAAAATCCTTTTGTAGCGAATAATTTATTAAAAAAAATAAATAAGCTTAACACAAAAGAAGAAAAAGAAATAATAATAACCTGGTCTCGGGCATCTACCATTATACCCATAATGGTCGGCCATACTATTGCTATCCATAATGGAAAGGAACATCTACCTATTTATATAACAGATCGTATGGTGGGACACAAATTGGGAGAATTTGCGCCTACTTTAAATTTCCGAGGACATGCAAAAAGCGATAATAGATCTCGTCGTTAAAAAACGTTTGTTTATGTATAATATATATAGAGATTTATCATTGATTAGTAGGAGGCGAACTTTATGTTAAATAAGAGAACAACAGAAGTATACGCTTTAGGTCAACATATATCTATGTCTGCTCACAAAGCGCGAAGAGTAATTGATCAAATTCGTGGGCGTTCCTACGAAGAAACACTTATGATATTAGAACTCATGCCTTATCGAGCATGTTATCCCATTTTTAAATTAGTTTATTCTGCAGCAGCAAATGCTAGTTCCAATATGGGTTCGAATGAAGGAAATTTAGTCATTAGTAAAGCCGAAGTAAATGAAGGTACTGTCATGAAGAGACAAAAATGTCGAGCTCGAGGGCGTAGTTTTGCAATAAAAAAACCTACCTGCCATATAACTATTGTGATGAAAGATATATCTTTAGATGAATATACAGATACCGACTCTATTACATGGTCACAAAAAGCTAAATGGAAAAAAAAGGATACAACTATGTCTTATTATGATATGTATAGTAATGGGGGAACATGGGACAAAAAATAAATCCAATTGGTTTCAGACTTGGTACAACCCAAGGTCATCATTCCCTTTGGTTCGCACAACCAAAAAATTATTCTGAGGGTCTGCAAGAAGATCAAAAAATAAGAAATTATATCAAGAATTATGTACAAAAAAATATGAAAACATCTTCTGGCGTCGAGGGAATTGCACGTATAGAGATTCAAAAAAGAATCGATCTGATCCAAATTATAATCTATATGGGATTTCCGAAAATATTAATTGAAAGTCGACCCCGAGGAATCGAAGAATTACAGATGAATTTACAAAAAGAATTTAATTCTGTAAATCGAAAACTTAACATTGCTATCACACGAATTGAAAAGCCTTATGGAAACCCTAATATTCTTGCGGAATTTATAGCCGGACAATTAAAAAATAGAGTTTCTTTTCGCAAAGCAATGAAAAAGGCTATAGAATTAACTGAACAAGCAGATACAAAAGGAATTCAAGTGCAAATTGCAGGACGTATCGACGGAAAAGAAATTGCGCGTGTTGAATGGATCAGAGAAGGTAGAGTTCCATTACAAACCATTCGAGCTAAAATTGATTATTGTTCCTATACAGTTCGAACAATCTATGGGGTATTAGGCATCAAAATTTGGATATTTATAGAGGGGGAATAATAAAGCTTTATTTCCCTTGCATTCTATCCAGCGATAGAACAAAAAATGAGAAATTCGTTTCTTCTTTTTCTTTTCTCTTCAATAAAAAAAAATGAACAATTCTAATTATAATTCTATAGGGTTTAATAAAAATTTAATTAATCTTTTGATAAAATTGCTATGCTTAGTGTGTGACTCGTTGGTTTTTTGAGGGTTAGTATAAAAAGCCAGCCCCATAGTATAAACAAATAACTTATAGAAGTAATAACCAACTCATCACTTCGTATTATCTGGATCCAAAGACCCAGTCACGATATGATATATTGTTCATATTGTTGTAGCAACTGAAATCTTTTTTTTTTTTATTAAAAAAATCTGCTTCTAAGTTGTCAATCGAAATAAAAAAGAAAGGGTATGGATAAATGGAAAGATGAGAGAAAGAAAGAAAAAGAATATTGATGATATATAATTCCAATATGTAAGGTCTATGAGTCATCTCATAAAAAATATGTGTAATAAAGCATCAATATGGATTCATCATTAAATGGATCTGCTCATCGAAGAAAAAATAGAGAGCTTCGAGCCAATAAAGACTAAGAATATTGACTCAACAACTAATAGCTCCATTGTATAATTCAGACCTAACCATTAAGTAAGAAGCGATGGGAACGATGGAACCTGTGAATTCAAAAGATTCTAGTGAAAATGAATTCGAATGATTCATTGATCGGGATGGCGGAACCGGCCAGAGACCAATTCATCTATTCGGAAAAGTTATGAACTAATGATAGAACTGAAATAGAAATTGAAAGAGTAAATATTCGCCCGCGAAAACTTTATTTTCTTGGATTGCTAAAATTGGGTCAATCCAATACGATAAAGAGTAAAACAAAAGAAAGATTTATTTTAACATTCTAAAATAGATAAATATAAGAAAAATACAAGAAAAAAAATAGTTATATAGTTATTTAATATATTTAGTTATCTATACAAACAAGATATACAAATTAATAATAAATTTGATCTAGATTAAACGAAATCCATGATTTTATTAAATACATGTATATCTTAATTCAAATTATATTATATCTGAATTGAATTCAAAATCTTTATTTTGAATTGAGTTTATTCGCGAGGAGCTGGATGAGAAGAAACTCTCACGTCCGGTTCTGTAGTAGAGATGGAATTCAAAACAAACCATCAACTATAACCCCAAAAGAACCAGATTCCGTAAACAACATAGAGGAAGAATGAAGGGAATATCTTATCGAGGTAATGCTATTTGTTTTGGTAAATACGCTCTTCAGGCACTTGAACCCGCTTGGATCACATCTAGACAAATAGAAGCAGGTCGACGAGCAATGACACGAAATGCACGTCGCGGTGGAAAAATATGGGTCCGTATATTTCCAGATAAACCAGTTACAGTAAGGCCCGCAGAAACACGTATGGGTTCAGGTAAAGGCTCTCCCGAATATTGGGTAGCTGTTGTTAAACCAGGTCGAATCCTTTATGAAATGGGTGGAGTAACAGAAAATATAGCCAGAAGAGCTATTTCAATAGCAGCGTCCAAAATGCCTATACGAGCTCAATTCATCATTTCGGGATAAAAAAGAAGTAGGCCTTAAAAATAGCGGGTGCTGGTTTCTTTTTTTGGACAAATAATATTTCTTTTTTTTCTTCGACCTTTGTATTGTAAAAAACAGATAAAAAAATGATATGATTCAACCTCAGACCCATTTGAATGTAGCAGATAACAGCGGGGCTCGAGAATTGATGTGTATTCGAATCATAGGAGCTAGCAATCGTCGATATGCTCATATTGGTGATGTTATTGTTGCTGTGATCAAAGACGCAGTTCCAAACATGCCTCTAGAAAGATCAGAAGTAGTCAGAGCTGTAATTGTCCGTACTTGTAAAGAACTTAAACGTGACAATGGTATGATAATACGATATGATGACAATGCTGCAGTTGTGATTGATCAAGAAGGAAATCCAAAAGGAACTAGAGTTTTTGGTGCGATTGCCAGAGAATTGAGACAGTTCAATTTTACTAAAATAGTTTCATTAGCTCCCGAGGTATTATAAAATGAGACCACGATATGGTTATAGATATGGTTATAGTAGGGTATTTAAAAGAAATAGATTAAGATTAATTTAGTAGATTTTGTCTCACGTATATACCTTTCAAAATTAATATTTATAAACAAATACGTAAAAAAAAAAAAAAAAGAAAAACATGTTGATTATATCCAAATTTGGAGGCACCAATAATTTTAATTAATCATGGGTAGTGATCCTATTGCTGACATAATAACCTCTATACGAAATGCCGATATGTATAGAAAAAGCGTGGTTCGAGTAGCATCTACTAATATCAGCCAAAGTATTGTTAAAATACTTTTACGAGAGGGTTTTATCGAAAACGTGAGAAAACATCGAGAAAACAACAAATATTTTTTGGTTTTAACCCTACGACATAGAAGGAATAGGAAAAGGACTTATCGAAATCTTTTAAATTTAAAACGGATCAGTCGGCCGGGTCTACGAATCTATTCTAACTATCAAAGAATTCCTAGAATTTTAGGTGGGATGGGAGTTGTAATTCTTTCTACCTCTCGGGGTATAATGACAGACCGGGAGGCTCGACTAGAAAGAATAGGCGGAGAAATTTTGTGTTATATATGGTAATCTTTCTAATGTCCGAATTGAATATGAAACTTCTTATTTGTGAAAAAGAAAAAAGAAGGGGTGGGTTGTCTAATAGGGTTCTTCCTCCACTAGTTGATACTTCAAGGGGGTTTTACCTGGAATGAAAGAACAAAAATGGATTCATGAAGGTTTAATTACTGAATCGCTTCCCAACGGCATGTTCCGAGTTCGTTTAGATAATGAAGATATGATTCTAGGTTATGTTTCAGGAAAGATCCGACGTAGTTTTATACGAATACTGCCAGGAGATAGAGTCAAAATTGAAGTAAGTCGTTATGATTCAACCAGAGGTCGTATAATTTATCGACTCCGCAACAAAGATTCGAAAGATTAGGTGTTTTTTCAACTTCACTATTTCCTTCGTAGGAACACGATTCGAAATCAAAATTTCAAGAAACTTAATTTCTTCCAAGAAATGGATTCAAAATTAAAGTAAGGAGTGGCAAATATGAAAATAAGAGCTTCTGTTCGTAAAATTTGTGAAAAATGTCGACTAATCCGTCGTCGGGGACGAATTATAGTAATTTGTTCCAACCCAAGACATAAACAAAGACAAGGATAATAAGACTCGTTAAACACCCGATATACAAATAAGAAGGGGGATCTTTTTGACATGAAATGGATATATCCATATATCTCTGACTCAAATTTATGAGATGATAAAATATGGCAAAAGTTATACCGAAAAAGGGTTCACGTGGACGTATTGGTTCACGTAAGAGTACACGTAAAATACCAAAGGGGGTTATTCATATTCAAGCAAGTTTCAATAATACTATTGTGACTGTTACAGATGTACGAGGGCGAGTGGTTTCTTGGTCCTCTGCCGGTACTTGTGGCTT